CAGTTATCTTCAGTCTCAAATCTGTATTGATACGTCCATTGTAAGTGATAGTAGTGACGGTTACATTTCTAGGTACGTTTTTGATAAACGTAAAACTAGTAGTGAAGGTGGGGGGTCCAGTATACGAACCCGCGCTAAGAGTAGTGATTTAACTCTAAGAGAAAGGTCTAGTGATCTCGATGCAACTCAAAAATACAGGCATTTGTGGGTTCAATGCGAAAATTGTTATGGATTAAATTATAAGAAATTTTTGAAATCAAAAATGAATATTTGTGAACAGTGTGGATACCATTTGAAAATGAGTAGTTCAGAAAGAATCGAAGTTTCGATCGATCCCGGTACTTGGGACCCTATGGATGAAGACATGGTCTCTCTGGATCCCATTGGATTTCATTCGGAGGAGGAGCCTTATAAAGATCGGATTGATTCTTATCAAAGAAAGACAGGATTAACTGAGGCTGTTCAAACAGGCATAGGTCAACTAAATGGTATTCCCGTAGCAATTGGGGTTATGGATTTTCAGTTTATGGGGGGTAGTATGGGATCGGTAGTCGGGGAGAAAATCACCCGTTTGATTGAGTACGCTACCAATCAATTTCTACCTCTTATTATAGTGTGCGCTTCGGGGGGAGCGCGCATGCAAGAAGGGAGTTTGAGCCTGATGCAAATGGCTAAAATATCGTCTGCTTTATATGATTATCAATCAAATAAAAAGTTATTCTATGTATCAATCCTTACATCTCCTACTACTGGTGGGGTAACAGCTAGTTTTGGTATGTTGGGAGATATTATTATTGCCGAACCAAATTCCTACATTGCATTTGCGGGTAAAAGAGTAATTGAACAAACATTGAATAAAACAGTACCCGAAGGTTCACAAGCGGCTGAATATTTATTCCAGAAGGGCTTATTCGACCTAATCGTACCGCGTAATCTTTTGAAAAGCATTCTGAGTGAGTTATTTAAGCTCCACGCCTTCTTTCCTTTGAATTCCAATTCAATCAAGTAGAGTGCACTAAGTTCCATTTTTGTATTTGTAGGAAACAAGTAGTTAGCTTATCCGAATCTTAGCTTATCGGAATCAAAGTAACTAAAAAGGGAGTTTTCTTTGGCGACCTAAGATTAAGATCTAATTGTAGAAAAAATCAAAAGTTGCGGATAACGCTTTCTTTATTAAAATCGAAGACAAGAACAAAACACAAAGAAACGAAGAAAAATCAAATGGATTATCATATGTATCTTTCATGTAGACAGATGAATCAGTCCATTTATTTAGTTCTACATTCCTTGGACTTTTTACTTATTCTATATACTCACTTAGATACTAATATCTCTAATTAAAAATTTTCAAATTGAATTAATTAATAATAACTACGAATTAATAATAATTACAATTATTAATTTTAATTAGTATAAATATAAAATATGATATTAAAAAAAAAGAACAGGTACAAATAATAAACCGAGGTACCCCATTTTATGACAACTTTCAATTTTCCCTCTATTTTTGTGCCTTTAGTAGGCCTAGTATTTCCGGCAATTGCAATGGCTTCTTTATTTCTTCATGTTCAAAAAAACAAGATTGTTTAGATCTGAGGGGACCCAATCTCATTCGTTTTTTTTTTTGAAACTTAAACTTGTAGCATAACATAGATATTTATTTCGGAAAATAAAATATGGTAGAACATATGATTTCTGCCGAACATAAAGGAAAAAGCTCTTATGCCTGCAGAAAATGATCTATAGGTAACTGAATTCTAGCCAGTTTCAAATAGATCAGGATCGCCGGATGCCTAAAATGTAAAGTGGGTCGATCTATATGTATATCAATATGTATATTGGGATTATACGAGGGGTATGTTATTATTTTAGATCTAAACAAATTTGATGAATTACCCCTAAAAGTTTCCATTAAACTAGTGCTAGTTCACACCAAACTAGTGCTAGTTAATCAAAGTTCATTCGGAAACAAAAAAAGTAAAGTCAAAATCATTTGGGGTATTCTCTCAATTTCAATAAAATGCAATCGGATGAAGTATGAGTTGGCGATCAGAACATATATGGATAGAACTTATAACGGGGTCTCGAAAACTAAGTAATTTTTGCTGGGCCCTTATCGTTTTTTTAGGTTCATTAGGATTCTTGTTGGTTGGAACTTCCAGTTTTCTTGGTAGAAATTTGATATCTTTTGTCCCGTCTCAGCAAATCATTTTTTTTCCACAGGGGATCGTGATGTCTTTCTACGGGATCGCGGGTCTCTTTATTAGTTCCTATTTGTGGTGCACAATCTCCTGGAATGTAGGTAGTGGTTATGATCGATTCGATAGAAAGGAAGGAATAGTGTGTATTTTTCGTTGGGGATTTCCTGGAAAAAATCGTCGCATATTCCTCCGATTCCTTATAAAAGATATTCAATCCGTTCGAATAGAAGTTAAAGAGGGTATTTATGCTCGTCCTGTCCTTTATATGGATATCAGAGGCCGGGGGGCTGTTCCGTTGACTCGTACTGATGAGAATTTGACTCCACGAGAAATTGAACAAAAAGCCGCGGAATTGGCCTATTTCTTGCGCGTACCAATTGAAGTATTTTAATTTTGATGGGCTGAAGAACGAATGCTTTCTCAGCAGGAGGAAAAAAACGCAATAATCCTTTTTTTTCTATAACTAAGTGATACTTTAGATGGAGATAAACAGATGCAGATAAACGATATCTTGTAAATTCTTTTTTTTCAATCGACTTTTTATCCTTTCATTTGTGTTCTTTACTACCCAATAAAGGGTTTTCTTAATAATGATAACTGGCCTGTTTCTGTCTTGTTTTGCCGCTCATTTTTTTGACCATCACAATATCTTTCTCTCAATTATTCTATTCTTGACTATGGGGAATCGTTGGACTTTTTTTCAAATATTGGATATTTTGATACAATCAGGGGTTCTTTCGTCTCACAATCTCAATAATATTCATTCCTTAAAGTACTTCTTTCGGCCATTCATTGAAAGGAGACACTTGTTTTGTTTGGAATTTGATGAATTGAGATATTTGGCACCACTATTTTGTATTATTTCTTCAGTCGAATTCGAGGTGGAGTCTTAGTCTATTTCTGTATTCTTTCTAGATTCAAAATAAAATCACAAATAAAATAGATTCATAGGTTTGATGCCTTGTCTACAACTCATGTTTGAAAGATTCGATCATATAAAGTCGACAAATGGGGTGGGTTAATTTTTAATTAACAGGCGAAAAATGGAAAAAAAGAAAGCATTCACTCCTCTTTTGTATCTTGCATCTATAGTATTTCTGCCTTGGTGGATTTCTCTCTCATTTACTAAAAGTATGGAATCTTGGGTTATTAATTGGGCGAATATCGGCCAATCCGAAATTTTTTTGAATGATATTCAAGAAAAAAGTATTCTAGCAAAGTTCATAGAATTAGATGAAATCCTCCTCTTGGAAGAAATGATCAAGGAATACTCGGAGACATATTTACAAAAGTTTATTATAGGAATTCACAAAGAAACGATCCAATTAATCAAGATACACAATGAGGATCGTATCCATACAATTTTACACTTCTCGACAAATATAATCTGTTTTGTTATTCTAAGTGGTTATTCGATTTTAGTTAATGAAGAACTTGTTATTCTCAACTCGTGGGCTCAGGAATTCCTATATAACTTAAGTGATACAGTAAAAGCCTTTTCGATTCTTTTATTAACCGATTTATGTATCGGATTTCATTCACCCCACGGCTGGGAACTAATGATTGGTTCTGTGTACAAAGATTTTGGATTTGGTCATAATGATCAAATTATATCTGGTCTTGTTTCTACTTTTCCGGTTATTCTCGATACTATTTTTAAATATTGGATTTTTCATTATTTAAATCGTGTATCTCCATCACTTGTAGTTATTTATCATTCAATGAATGATTGATAAACGATCCACCAATATTAATCCAATTAGAACGTTTCTTACTTTGTAGTTTTACATAAGTATTAAAAACATTCTATCCGGGGGTTTTCATACTATTTTTATACTTATACTATAGTATTCCAGTAAATCCAAAAAGTAGCAGAATCGTGGATAGGAAACTATACTAGCGACCTACCCAATTTATTGTAGAAATTTTCAGACCAATGATTAGACCATGCAAACTAGAAATACTTTTTCTTGGATAAAGGAACATATTACTCGATCTATTTCCGTATCGCTCATGATATATATCATAACTCGGGCACCCGTTTCAAGTGCATATCCCATTTTTGCACAGCAGGGTTATGAAAATCCACGAGAAGCGACTGGGCGTATTGTATGTGCCAATTGTCATTTAGCTAATAAGCCTGTGGATATTGAGGTTCCACAAGCAGTACTTCCTGATACTGTATTTGAAGCAGTTGTTCGAATTCCTTATGATAAGCAAGTGAAACAAGTCCTTGCTAACGGTAAGAAGGGGGGTTTGAATGTGGGGGCTGTTCTTATTTTACCGGAGGGGTTTGAATTAGCCCCTTCCGATCGTATTTCTCCCGAGATGAAAGAAAAGATAGGAAATTTGTCTTTTCAGAGCTACCGCCCTAATAAAAAAAATATTCTTGTAATAGGGCCTGTCCCCGGCCAGAAATATAGTGAAATCACCTTTCCTATTCTTTCCCCCGACCCCGCTACTAAGAAAGATGTTCACTTCTTAAAATATCCTATATATGTAGGAGGAAATAGGGGAAGGGGTCAGATTTATCCCGACGGAAGCAAGAGTAACAATACAGTTTATAATGCTACAGGAACGGGCATAGTAAGCAAAATCATACGAAAAGAAAAAGGGGGATATGAAATAATCATAACAGACCCATCGGATGGACGTCAAGTGGTTGATATTATCCCTCCAGGACCAGAAATTCTTGTTTCAGAGGGTGAATCCATCAAATTTGATCAACCATTAACGAGTAATCCTAATGTGGGTGGATTTGGTCAGGGAGATGCCGAAATAGTACTTCAAGATCCATTA